AATGAGTAGTTCTGATAGAATCGAACTTTCGATCGATCGGGGTACTTGGGAGCCTATGGATGAAGACATGGTTTCTCTGGATCCCATTCAATTTCATTCGGAGGAGGAGCCTTATAAAAATCGTATCGATTCTTATCAAAGAAAGACAGGATTAACCGAGGCTGTTCAAACAGGCATAGGGCAATTAAACGGTATTTCCGTAGCAATAGGGGTTATGGATTTTCAGTTTATGGGGGGTAGTATGGGATCCGTAGTCGGGGAGAAAATTACCCGTTTGATTGAATATGCTACTAAAGAATTTCTACCTCTTATTATAGTGTGTGCTTCCGGAGGGGCACGTATGCAAGAAGGAAGTTTGAGCTTGATGCAAATGGCTAAAATATCTTCTGCTTTATATGATTATCAATCAAATAAAAAGTTATTCTATGTACCAATCCTTACATCTCCTACTACTGGTGGGGTGACAGCCAGTTTTGGTATGTTGGGGGATATCATTATTGCCGAACCCAATGCCTACATTGCCTTTGCGGGTAAAAGAGTAATTGAACAAACATTGAATAAAACAGTACCCGAAGGTTCACAAGCGTCTGAGTATTTATTCCAGAAGGGTTTATTCGATCTAATCGTACCACGTAATCCTTTAAAAGGCGTTCTGAGTGAGTTATTTCAACTCCACACTTTCTTTCCTTTGAATCAAAATTAGAACATTAAGTCCATTATTTTGAGCAAACGAGTAATTCGTTTATCGGAATACAAGTGAAATTGAGACGAATGGGTTTTCTTTGTTGACATACGATCTAATTGTATAACGAATCAAAAGTCACATAAAATCGGAAATCTGACCCTTTTTCTATATTCCTAATTATTGATCAAGAAGTCTCTATTAACAAGATAAAAGATGAAATTCTTTTTTTCGTGAAATTAGGCAAATAAAAAAATCTTCTTCTCGTCATATATAATTAAATTAAAATCTAGAAAATATAGTATAGAATTTTTTATCTTTCTATAGCGTACGATAATCCTATTTTGACTAAGAATCCCTGCTGGATGGGATTCTAACAAACCCTTGAATCAATATAAATAGAATCTAATTAATTAAAAAAAACTTTTTGCTTAGTGAATGAAATTCGAAGACAAGAGCAAAAAATGAAGAAAATAATATATCATCCATATCCTCTCAAATTTTTCATGTAGAAAGATGAAAAACTACATTATATACTCACTTAGACTTAGATAGTAGATACTTATATTATTTTTAATTAATAATTAATTCTTAATAGATATAGATATTAATAAAAATTTTAAGTAGTAATAATTCCAATTTAGAATTATCAAATTATAATCAAATCAAATTATAATATAAATACTATATTATATTATTATATTTATTATATTATTATTATATATATAAGTAAGATATAAGTATAATNNTTATATTATAAATAATATTATAAATAATAAATATAAAATCTAAATAATAATAACAGGTACAAATAGTAAATCGAGGTACCCATTCTATGACAACTCTTCATTTTCCCTCTGTTTTGGTCCCTTTAGTAGGCCTAGTATTTCCGGCAATCGCAATGGCTTCTTTATTTCTTCATGTTCAAAAAAACAAGATTGTTTAGAGCCGAGGGCGCAAAATATTATCTTTTTTTTTTTTCAAAACTGACGCTTGTATCATAACACAGATATTCATTTAGCTAAATATGGTATAAGAGGCTTCCGTCGAAATCTCCCCAAAATGCTATTAGCTAGTTTCAAATAGACCCGAATCGGCGAATAGCTGAACTGTAAAGTTGGTCTATCTATATACATGTGGCTATCTTTAGTGAGTCATACGAAGGGTGTGTTATTAGTTTAGATCTAACCAATTTAATGAATTACTCCTAAAGGTTCACATCAAACTAGTGCTAGTTGATGCGAGTTACTTCGGAAATAAACGGCAAATTCATTTGGGGTATTCTCTCAATTCCAAAAAAAGCAACCGGATCAAGTATGAGTTGTCGATCAGAACATATATGGATAGAACCTATAACGGGGGCTCGAAAAACAAGTAATTTCTGCTGGGCTGTTATCCTTTTTTTAGGTTCATTAGGATTCTTGTTGGTTGGAACCTCGAGTTATCTTGGTAGAAATTTGATATCTTTATTTCCGTCTCAGCAAATAGTTTTTTTTCCACAAGGGATTGTGATGTCTTTCTATGGGATCGCGGGTCTTTTTATTAGCTCCTATTTGTGGTGCACAATTTCGTGGAATGTAGGTAGTGGTTATGATCGATTTGATAGAAAAGACGGAATAGTGTGTATCTTTCGTTGGGGATTCCCTGGAAAAAATCGTCGGGTCTTCCTCCGATTTCTTATAAAAGATATTCAGTCCGTCAGAATAGAAGTTAAAGAGGGTATTTATGCTCGTCGTGTCCTTTATATGGATATCAGAGGCCAGGGAGCCATTCCATTGACTCGTACTGATGAGAATTTTACTCCACGGGAAATGGAACAAAAAGCTGCTGAATTGGCTTATTTCTTGCGTGTACCTATTGAAGTATTTTAAGAAATCAGCTGAGAAATTAATGCTTTCTCGCGGGAGGGCAAAAAAGCAAGAATCCTCTTTTTCTATAACATAACTTAATTGAGGTTTCTTCAGAACATTCATTCGAGTCAAAGCAGACATATATGGAACAAGTATAAAAAAACCTTTTTGGGGGATCTTTTATATGTATCGAAATATACACATACACAACTCAATTATATATTAAATAAAAAAATAAGAAAAAAAGAAAATCTCATAATAAACCATTTCGAAATAAGGAAATTCCCCCTTTTTAGTTGTTGGAATTGAAACTTTAGATTCAGATAGATCATATCTTGTAATTTTTTTGAAGCTTCTTTTTAGACTTTTTGTGCTCCTTAATGACGAAAAATTTGGATCTCTTATAATGTAGCCAATTTATTTATGTCGTTTTTTGTCACTCATTTTTCACAATATTTTTCAGAAAATTACCTCCATTATTCTATCGATGACTACTCATAGTCAGTTAAATTTTTTCGAAATATTAGAGGTTTTTTTTATATAATGATAGAAAAGGAGAATGATAGAAAAGGAGAATGATAGAAAAAGAGTTCTTTTGTCTCAAAATCTGAATACTATTCATATTCATTATTTAAAGTGGTTTTTCCGGGCGTTCATCGAAAAGAGATATATGCTTCGAATTTGACTGATTGAGATATAGGGAAACAATTTTTATTATAATATTTATTCATATATATTCATTCGAATTTTTCATCTTTTTCCGTATTTTTTTCTAGATTCAAGGCCTAACCACGAAATCACAAATAAAAAAGAGTGAATAGATTCATAGGTTTGATAACTTGTAATAGAACTGATGCGTGAGAGAAATATTAGATTACATAGAGTCGACGAATGAGATGGGTTCATTAACAATTCACAGATGAAAAAATGGCAAAAAAGAAAGCATTCACTCCTCTTTTATATCTTGCATCTATAGTATTTTTGCCCTGGTGGATTTCTCTCTCCTTTCAAAAAAGTCTGGAATCATGGGTTACTAATTGGTGGAACACTAGGCAATCCGAAACTTTTTTGAATGATCTTGAAGAAAAGAGTATTCTAGAAAAATTCATAGAATTAGAGGAACTCCTCTTCTTAGAGGAAATGATCAAGGAATACTCGGAGACACATCTACAAAACCTTCGTATAGGAATTCACAAAGAAACAATCCAATTAATCAAGATACACAACGAGGGTCGTATTCATACGATTTTGCACTTCTCGACAAATATAATATGTTTCATTATTCTAAGTGGTTATTCTATTTTGGGTAATAAAGAACTCGTTATTCTTAATTCTTGGGCTCAAGAATTCCTATATAACTTAAGTGACACAATAAAAGCTTTTTCTCTTCTTTTATTAACTGATTTATGTATCGGATTTCATTCGCCCCATGGTTGGGAACTGATGATTGGCTTTGTCTACAAGGATTTTGGATTTGTTCATAATGATCAAATTATATCTGGCCTTGTTTCCACTTTTCCAGTCATTCTAGATACAATTTTAAAATATTGGATTTTCCGTTATTTAAATCGCGTATCTCCGTCACTTGTAGTGATTTATCATTCAATGAATGACTGAAAAATTATCTACCTAATCCAATTAGAATGTTTCTTACTTTGCAGTTGTACATAAGCAAAGCATTGAAAATCGCTTTCTATTTCTACCCATCCCGGAGATTCATCCTATATTCCTATATATATTAATTGAGTCAAAACAAATTATTCCAGTAAATAACAGAATCGTGGATAGGAAACTCCATTAGTGACCTACCCAAATTTATTGTATAAATATATTTTCGGGATCAATGGTTGGACCATGCAAACTAGAAATACTTTTTCTTGGATAAAGGAACAAATTACTCGATCTATTTCCATATCGCTCATGATATATATCATCACTCGTACATCCATTTCAAATGCATATCCCATTTTTGCACAGCAGGGTTATGAAAATCCACGAGAAGCGACTGGACGTATTGTATGCGCCAATTGCCATTTAGCTAATAAACCGGTGGATATTGAGGTTCCGCAAGCGGTACTTCCCGATACTGTATTTGAAGCAGTTGTTCGAATTCCTTATGATATGCAAGTGAAACAAGTTCTTGCTAATGGTAAAAAAGGAGTCCTGAATGTGGGAGCTGTTCTTATTTTACCAGAGGGTTTTGAATTAGCCCCTCCCGATCGTATTTCCCCCGAGATAAAAGAAAAGATGGGCAATCTGTCTTTTCAGAGCTATCGCCCCAATCAAAAAAATATTCTTGTCATAGGCCCTGTTCCTGGTCAGAAATATAGTGAAATCACCTTTCCTATTCTTTCCCCCGACCCCGCTACTAAGAAAGACACTCACTTCTTAAAATATCCTATATACGTAGGCGGAAACAGGGGAAGGGGCCAAATTTATCCTGACGGGAGCAAGAGTAACAATACAGT